GAACCACTCGGCCATCTCTCCTACATAATGATTATGGCCCAAAACCCGAGTGATTAGCGAGTTATTCATAATTAGATTATTTGATAGGTACGAACAATCAAATCAACCCTAACTATAAAAATAGAAAAGAAAGTTCCTTGCTTCACAGTTCAGGTAATAAAAATAATTTCATTTTATTAGTCTGTTTTTATGTTATTTCGTACTGTCCAATTCCTTTGTTTGTGGGAGCGTTTTCCTACGAGAGGTAATGAAGAATTATAGAATGTATTGTTATCTATGCCTAGATCGCAGATAAATGGAAATTTTATTGATAAAACCTTTTCAATTATAGCCAATATCTTATTACGAATAATTCCGACAACCTCAGGAGAAAAAGAGGCATTTACTTACTACAGAGATGGTGCGATTTGATTCTTTTTTGATCATCCAAAGACACACGATTTGGGATAGAAAGAAAAAAGATTACTGAAAGAAATCTACACTTGTTGAAGGTGAAGTTTATAAATAGAGCAATTCCTTCTGTCGTGTATCCTCGAGTAATGCCGCCTCAGATGCTTCAATTGTCGATTGGAGTATTGAGCGAAAGGTTACACCTATAGGGTTCTATATTACAGGTTAATCCTACTTCACTAGTACCAATAGGGGGCATATGGGAAGAAGCACTACACCTAGAAATCAACAACACAAAAACTTTGTTATTTATTACCGATTAACCCCTTCCTCCTTATCAGGGTTGGGGCTAACAAGAATGGCTGGGACAACAAGCATCCATCTCGTTGGTACTTTGGATACCCGTATAACCGTCGAAGATTGTTGAAGTGACCAATTCCTGTAAATTAGGGAGCGTTGAGGACAAAGAAATTGTTGGAGTTACTATTTCATTTCTATCTAATCCTAACACGCTTGGATGGTAAGAAAAAATCTTTTGCAGAAGGGTTGGCTAGAGATTTCTTGTAAAAACACTAGCCCCGCTCAGTTTATAACGAGAATATTTTAAGTCTTAATAAGTTATTATTCTTATTATGTACATAAAGGAGGAGCCGTATGAGATTCAAATTTCACGTACGGTTCTGGAACGGAGATTCGTGGAATCGAATGACGACCGTAACGGATGTCGGCTCAATCCGAAGGAAATTATGCAGAAGCTTTACAGAATTATTATGAAGCTATGCGACTAGAAATAGATCCCTATGATCGAAGTTATATACTCTATAATATAGGACTTATCCACACAAGTAATGGAGAACATACCAAAGCTTTGGAATATTATTTTCGAGCACTAGAACGAAACCCATTCTTACCCCAAGCTTTTAATAATATGGCCGTGATCTGTCATTACGTGCGACTCTCTCTACTATAGAAAGGAAAAGAAAAAAGCATTAAATACTAAAAGGCTTTCTACATATACATCGTTCAAAATAACGATTTTTATCAGCTGTAGCAAAGAAAAAAACTTCATATCAAATGAAGAAATAGATATGCCTAGATACTTTATTCTATGGATAAAGAATCTAATTGATAGAGGAAGCACCGTAAAGATCAATTAGCGAGGTTTTGGTCCGATACAATAAGAACTGCTTACTTATATCATTGTCATGATATGAAAAAAGTTAGGAATCCACTTATGTAATAGAGTTGATCCACTAGGGAGCAGCGGTGTAGCATCAGATCCCAAAGAGAGTAAGTCTTTTCTTTCTTATGAAGGAAAGTCTTTTTCAAGGATTCTATATAAATTTCTATATGAAATTGAGATAGTTACCTTTCAGAAAATTATAACGATAAAATAGGTAAATAAAAAAAAATACCCATGTTTTATTCTTCAGAAGGTTGGATAAAAGATAAAACGAAAACCTATTAGTAATCCAAATTTTCGTTTAAAACTTATGTAATTAATCTCTTTTAGTTAACCCGATAAAAAGGAGATGGGTCTCTGGATCTATGATAACCTTCGTTGAATTAGATTAGATATGGTAGATTCAAAGGGGATACCAAGTGATGAGCCGTATGAGGTAGTAAACTCTCAAGTACGGTTCTAAGGGAAGGAATTGACTCACCTATTCCGACCGGGGAGAACAGGCCATTCGACAAGGAGATTCTGAAATTGCAGAGGCTTGGTTCGACCAAGCCGCTGAGTATTGGAAACAAGCTATAGCACTTACTCCCGGGAATTATATTGAAGCTCATAATTGGTTGAAGATCACGAGGCGTTTCGAATAATAAGACTCGTTTTTTGTTATAATGAATTGTTTGCTGTCCCTATCAGTCCGATCATTCTTCTTGGAAAAATAAATCAATTTCATTATCAACCTTCTAAGATCGTTCTATTTTGTCTGGTATTCCGTAGGGATAAATGAGAAACAGGTAGAGTAGAGAAACTAGATATATCTAGTTTCTCTACTCTATAAAATTTAAAAGAGACCCTCGAATGACTAAATATCGATACTGGTATGTCTCTTAGTAATAAGCACTCGTGTGATTTGGATTTGGAATCGAATAATCG